TGACTATTATCAATTAGAAGAATTTATGGTTGGCTTAGTTGGACTACTACATTGAAGTATCCAGGCTCCGTTTAAAAAAACCAAGTGGTAATATATCTATTTTATATCATAAAGGATTCCTATTTTTAAATTTTAAAGAAATCTTTTTTTTGTAATTAGAAGTTATTTCAAACTCTTATGTTAATCAATCGAGTAATATGCATGAAGCCGTCAACTGTTTTACGGAATGCGTGAATTGAAAAAAGAAGGAATAACAAAAAGAAGTGGTAATGGGAGCATTTGTACTATATGTCCAAATCAAAATTGGGCGGATCTTTACCCGGAGTAGAGCATAAACCTAAAAAGATTAAAGAGGCCCATTTAAGAACAAGAAAATGACATCGTGATTTGGATTGAATCTCGATGAAACAATCCATCAATGAAAAGTAAATTGAATAAGTTTAATTAATTTTTTTATATATTATAATATATATAAGGAAAGGATAAGGAAAGGAAGACAAACTCATATTTAGTGAAAAATCAAAGAAAATACTTTTATTAGAAGTTAGAAAGAACTTGCTATGAAAAAAGAAAAAGTATTGGAATCTACACATTGATTTTTTTTTTGAACCGTATGCGTCAAAAGGCGCCTGTACGGTTTCGAGGGGATACAATTTGACCCTAATCAACCGACTTTATCGAGAAAGATTACTTTTTTTAGGTCAAGAGGTTGATAGTGAGATCTCAAATCAACTTATTGGTCTTATGATATATCTCAGTATCGAGGATGATACCAAAGATCTGTATTTGTTTATAAACTCTCCTGGCGGATGGGTAATACCGGGGGTCGCTCTTTATGATACTATGCAATTTGTGCAACCAGATGTACATACAATATGCATGGGATCAGCCGCTTCAATGGGATCTTTTATCCTGGTAGGAGGAGAAATTACCAAACGTCTAGCATTCCCTCACGCTTGGCGCCAATGAGGCTTTTATTTGAGAGAAAAAAGAAGACTATGCCTTCGCCATATGAAATATGAATATTAAGTAATAATAGCATGGCACTTTGAATTCGATATAAGAAATTCTGTTTTCAAAACATTAGATTATGTATCGAGAGAGTAATATGAGAAAAAGGTATTTCCTATTTTATTATCGGAAGTCCAGTTCAGCGTCACAAACTTTTTTTCACACCAGAGGTCTCTTAACAATATTTATAGTATAGAGCGAAAAAAAAAATAGATTCTTTTTTCCTTAGTTTATTTAATCAAAAAAGCAACTTTGGGATTGCTGAATGACAGACAAATCACAGACAAAAAAATATAATAAATATATAAAGCAACGGAGCCATCATAGTATTTTTGAATTCCTCCGAAAGGAAGGGTGGTAAGTTGATCATTTACCGAGCGGGGTCTAATCGATCCTATTTTTTTGAAGGTAAGGGTCAATTTTATTGTAGAGCCGTATGCAATGCATAATGCCCGTACGGTTGTTCGATTCTATCTTTTTTCTTGTTATTCTTTTATCTTTCTTTTATCTTCCCCTCATCGTGTCAAATAGAGAAACTTTTTATTATCTTATATCATCAGGGTAATGATCCATCAACCTGCTGGTTCTTTTTCTGAAGTAGCAACGGGAGAATTCATCCTGGAAGTGGGAGAACTGCTGAAACTACGTGAAACCCTGACAAGGGTTTATGTACAAAGAACGGGCAAACCTTTATGGGTTGTATCCGAAGACATGGAAAGAGATGTTTTTATGTCAGCAACAGAAGCCCAAGCTTATGGAATTGTTGATCTTGTAGCGGTTGAATGAGAATAGCCTTTATTTCAATTTCACGTCAAGTCGTGATTTAAAATTCACCCTGCCGAGTTTAATATTCTATGATTTTTATTTACTATTGTAATTCATAATCATCCGGTTAGGATTGATCTAAACCAGTCCATTATGTATATGATTCAACATGCCAACGATTAAACAACTTATTAGAAATACAAGACAGCCAATTAGAAATGTCACAAAATCCCCCGCGCTTCGGGGATGCCCTCAGCGTCGAGGAACATGTACTAGGGTGTATGTGCGACTCGTTCAGATCATGAACTAGAACAAAGGAAAGAGACAATGTTCAAATATCAATGATCAAATAGGATAGAACGGAAAAACAAACTACATTTCCTATCTAAAAATAAGAAAATGGATGATATCCCTTTTATTGTGTATGAAATTTATGGTTTCTATTGGTGTAAAACCACTCACCTCAATTCAAGATGAGAAGCAATTCTCCATTGGTAGCAAATGGTTATCCATTAAGCGGAGGAAATCTTAGTTAACCTAGACGCCTCTTGCAAGAACGGACTAATAGGGTCAGCTACCCAGCCAACTTTCATAATTAAATACCGTTACTGTATAGGTAGAGCTCGTTGTGAAAGACCTATTACTGGATAATTCATGGGTAGAGCCGAAGAATGTGAACTATACAAGTTAGCAATAACATTGATTAAATGAAGTAAAGGCTCCG